AATCAAAAAACAAGTCGAGCAAAATTATACAAAGTTATATACAAGTTGCTACCCCCCCCCTTAGTCTTTCTTTAATTGAATTTCGTTTGATTAGACGGAAGTTACTTAAAAACTTCCGCTTTCTTTAAAAGATTCTGAACAGTTCCTGTGGGTTGAGCACCTTTTTCAAGGAAATATAGAATAAGAGGAACGTTTAAATAAGTTTGATTCTTGATTGGATCATAAAACCCCACTTTTCTAAGATCTTTTCCTTCTCTTCGGGATCGAACATCAATTGCAACGATTCGATAGACGGCTCATTGGGATAGATGTAGATGACCAACACCCCCCCTAGAACCGTATAGGAAGTTTTCTCCTCGTACGGCTCGAGAAAAATGATTTGCTTCGAAGTTTTGTCTATGTATGCAATTCTAATAAATTAAATGACAAATGGGCCTAGAAAATCAATTAGACTCTGATTTCAGTCTTTTTTCCTTCCTGAAAATGAAAAAGAAACCATTCGTACTCATAACTCAAGTTGGATAACTCTCAAATAGCTCAAAGGAAAAATCTTTAGTCACTTTCATTTATTGAGTGGTCTTTAACCCCTTTTGTTTGTCTTTTGTCTCGTTTCAAATTCTATTTGGATTCTTTAGTCTGATCCAATTAGTGAGACTATCGAGACAATTAAAAAGGTCTTTCCTTGTTCTTAGATCCTTTATCCTTATTTTAAATCATTGGGTTTAGACATTACTTCGGTGCTTCTTAATCCTTTCAAAGTGGCAGCAACATACCCCTTTTTTGATTTCTTTCTATCAAAGAATCCTACGGACAGTTGATTCACGTGTGATACACTTTGAATCGAAAAAGTTTGCTAAATTCTAACAAGTCTTGCTTTTGAATTGGAAACTTGCTCGAATTGGATCCTTTCGATTTCTATATATGGAAGATACGTTTACGAAGTTGTTCCGATTAATTGGCATTAACCCTAGATCCTTGCCCCCGAGAAATGAATTAATCCTTTCTACTCGAGCTTCATCGTGGACTATTTACAACCCAACAAAAAATCGAGTGTAACAGAACAAACAATGTCGAGCCAAGAGCACTCTCATCCTTAGATAAATCGAAAATGGTGGATGGAAAAATCCACAACGGATCGTGTCCTTCAAGTCGCACGTTGCTTTCTACCACATCGTTTCAAACGAAGTTTTACCATAATATTCCTCTAATTTGGAACCGGTATGGAATTGATTCAATTATGGAATCATGAATAGTCATTGGTTCAGTTGTACATAGACATCGTAATCTAGGCTTTTTCTTCTATATATGATATGAAACGATTTTTCTGAAAAAGTCTTAGCAAGACAGCATCTTTCACATACATAAATAATATATAGATAATAGCAAGAAATCGAAATATATAAACGAATAACTTTTTTAATCTGCATCTTCAAGTGACTCAACAGGATAGATTAAACGATTTCCTACTTTTTGAGTACCAAATAAAGATTCCACTTACAAGCAATCATTAAAAATATTTAATAAAAATAGTTCTAATTGAAATTGAAAAAGTTTCCTATTTAGACATCATTATTTAATTTGATTATTTAATTTGAAGAAAATTGGACAATAAGCATGACGTTTGATCTTCATAGGAAGATAAGTCTTTCTTTTTGAATTGACTCATCACTGATTTAATTTTAAATAGATAAAAGAAAAGAAAAACAAAATCCGATTTTTTTTCATGAGATGGATAAAAAAATGATCTAAGTTAAGATTTGAATCTTTATTCTTTTCGTCTGATTACTAAAATCAAAAAAATAAGGAGGGTTTTTCGTATCTATCAGATAGACTGAAGAGTTGTCACTGTTATAGATATTCTATAATATAGAATTTAAATAATTTAAGGTATCAAAAATCTTTTTCACAAAAACCGAAAAATTATTGTCATTGAAATAGAACGATACATACCATATAAGCGAAACATTTCCTCATTTTATATATTTTAGATGATATATATTTATAGATTTTGTTTAACATGGGATTAAGTAATATTTCACAATAATCGACTCTTATCATAAAGTGAATAAATAAAAGGGTGATAGGGGAAATCACCCCTGCCTCAATTGTTCTGTAGATTTCCAATTTTTACTTAGAGCCAAACACGAAATACCTAAATAAAATGAGATTCAAAGAAAATATATCGGCTCCATAACATATTTCTATATGATATGTAACTTGATCATTTGGTAATGAGATTCGAACAGACACAGATATTAAAATGAATACGGATTTACTCCTATCCACTGACCTACTTCTTTCTATAGTCAGAATGGAGAATAAAAAAATGGATATGTACTGGGACGGAAGGATTCGAACCTCCGAATGGCGGGACCAAAACCCGTTGCCTTACCACTTGGCCACGCCCCATTTCAATTTCTAATCTACACTAAGAAACAATAATATTGGTATTGGTTGTTTGTCAACTCCAGTCCAAATATCTCCAAATATCTATATATCT